TTGATGTAGCGAGTAATAGGCTCTTTCGCCGTTCAAGAATTCTTGTTTAAGCAGTTCATATCATCCACACATAGTGATCTAAGATTTCAATTCTTCCATGTTTCAGCAGTAGCATATTGTTCCATGGAGTTAAGGCCAAAAAGATGGAAGAAACAAGTGTTTCCACGACTCTACCATCCGGCCAATTCTGTTCCACTTAATCCCCTTTTCATGGGCACATATCTTTACGGCTAAGGAATGGGGAATCTTTCTCCTGTTACATGAATCAAATGTTTCATTTCATCCGGGAAAAGCCATCTCTTTCTCAACAATGTCTTTGTCATTTGATCCAATAGCGTTCCGTTAGATAGGAACAGATTTGATAAATACTGATAACTCTCGGATAGAGTATTAGAACGGAAAGGTCCATTAGATAATGAACTATTGGTTCTAAACCATCTCTGGCGATGAATCAACAATTCGAAGTGCTTTTCTTGCGTATTCTTGATGAACCAGCGTTTATATATAGATGTAGGAGGATTTGTTTGGGAAGCAATAAGCCCCTTTGACATCTCTTCATCTGCAAAGAATTCTCGACGTGAAAACACAGAGACAGAGGGCTGATCTTTGAATAGGGAAAAGAATGGATCCGCAGGGTCCCAAATGAATTGGCTTGTTCGAAAAAAGCCTTGTTCTTTGGAAGATCTATCTCGTGCCTGGTACTGCATGGTTCCACTCTGCAAGAACTCCGAATCATTCTCTTGAAGCTCATCCTCTTTATGATAAATGATCCATTTGCCCCGAAATGACCCAGTCCAATAGGGAAATCCCAATTCAGTGGGCCTTTCGATACAATCAAATAGATTAGGGCGCCATATTCTAGGAGCCCAAACTATGTGATTGAATAAACCCTCCTCTATCTGTTGCGGATCGAGGGCCCCCTCCCCTTCTTCAAACTCCGATTCGTATTTTTCATATAGAAATCTCTGATCAACGATAGAACAAGATCCATTTTGCATCATATCTAACCGATTCCTTGGTTCGGACCGAAGAAGTAATGTCACTCGATTATTATCAAACTGACTGCAATATTTTTCTGTCCGTGAGGATCCCGCCAGAGCCAGAGTGCCTTCTACTTCTAATAGTAATAATAGTAATAGGCCATGAACTAGATCAGAATCATTCTCAACGAATCCATAAGAAGTGATCCAATTTTTTTCATCGTGTCTGGATGAAGACCAAAGATCTTGAGCGACCGATCCGGCAGAACAACTCAAAAGATAAAGAAGTATCGTTAATTTCTTCATGCTCGTTCCAAGTTCGAAGTACCATTTGTACAAATAGGAATCCCCTCCCTTACATGATTTCTTCTTCATATAGATAGATATAGGATCTATGGGGCAATTACTTAGAAGTACATTTTGTGTAACAGCCCTTCCTATCTGATAGAAAAGGATCCCATGATCCTGAACCGATCTTATCTGGGATCGAAAATCCCAAGTTTTTCTATGAAGAGCTGATCTAATTGTATTAGTTTCTATAATGGATTTCTTCTGTGTAATACTAATTGATAGGGCCTCATTGATAAGTGCTACGAGATCTCGCGCATTGGAACCCATGGTTATGGACCCGAATCCGTTAGTATGGAACATCTTCTTTTCCAAGTGAAATCCCCTAGTATATGAAAGAATGAAAAAGTGCTTTCGTTGTTGTGGAAGAAGAAGCCTTCGTATCTTAATGCATGTATTTAATTTATTCGGAGCTATTAGAGCGGGATCCACTTTTTGGGGAATATGAGTCGAAGCAATAACAAGAATCTTTCCAGTGGAACATCTTTCACAATCCCTGGAGAGATAGTTCTCTAATAGACCGAGGGATAAGTAATTCGACTCATTCACATGCAGATCATGAATGTTTGGAATCCATATTATGCAAGGAGACATTGCTTTTGCTAATTCGAATTGAAGGGTGATATCAAATCGGTCTATTTTCGGCGTCATATACATAGTTAGCACATTCGTCATAGTTAGCAGCTCCGTATCAATATCAAGGTCATCATCAATATCGTCACTATCATCAATATCGTCACTATCATCAATATCGATATCATCAATAAGATAACCTTTAGGCTTGTCATCCAGGAACTTGTTCGGAAATACCGTAATGAAAGGAACATAGGAGTTTGTCGCTAGGTATTTGACCAAACAGGATCGTCCGGTTCCTATAGAACCTATCACTAAAATACCTCTAGAAGGGGATCTAGAAGGGGATAGGGCTAAGCGGAGCGAAAAGGGTTTTCCATGAGGAGATGGGGAATGAAAACTATTAGCCCCACATGAGGCTTGTGAATAAGTGATTGTCTGATAATGAGCAAGGAATATCCGTCTTTCTGCTAAACAGGATCTATTGAACTCATAATTCATTAGATCCTTTTGATGAATGTCAACTAAGTATCGTAAGGAAATTGATCCCGGTTGTTCAATCATTTGATAACCAGAGTCATTCTTTGATAAATGATCAC